GTTAATGTAGCTTAACATAAAGCAAAGCACTGAAAATGCTTAGATGGATTTTTCAAAAATCCCATAAACATAAAGGTTTGGTCCTGGCCTTATAATTAATTAGAGGTAAGATTACACATGCAAATATCCATAAACCGGTGTAAAATCCCTTAAACATTTATAACAAAATTTAAGGAGAGGGTATCAAGCACATAATATAGCTTAAAACACCTTGCCTAGCCACACCCCCACGGGACTCAGCAGTGATAAATATTAAGCAATAAACGAAAGTTTGACTAAGCTATACCTCCAAGGGTTGGTAAATTTCGTGCCAGCCACCGCGGTCATACGATTAACCCAAATTAATTATATCTCGGCGTAAAACGTGTTAACTAAAAATAATTTAATAGAATTAAAATCCAATTAATATGTGAAAATTCATTATTAGGACCTAAACCCAATAACGAAAGTAATTCTAACATAAATATAACACGATAGCTAAGATCCAAACTGGGATTAGATACCCCACTATGCTTAGCCCTAAACCTAAATAGTTATGTAACAAAACCATTTGCCAGAGAACTACTAGCCATAGCTTAAAACTCAAAGGACTTGGCGGTACTTTATATCCATCTAGAGGAGCCTGTTCTATAATCGATACACCCCGCTTTACCTCACCACTCCTTGCTAATTCAGCCTATATACCGCCATCTTCAGCAAACCCTAAAAAGGAAACAAAGTAAGCACAAGAATTAACATAAAAACGTTAGGTCAAGGTGTAGCCAATGGGGTGGGAAGAAATGGGCTACATTTTCTTTCCCAAGAACATTACGAGACCCTTTATGAAACTAAAGGATAAAGGAGGATTTAGTAGTAAATTAAGAATAGAGAGCTTAATTGAATAGAGCAATGAAGTACGCACACACCGCCCGTCACCCTCCTCAAATTAGACTCAACAATCTATAAATAATTTAACTTAAAAGTTTATGAGAGGAGATAAGTCGTAACAAGGTAAGCATACTGGAAAGTGTGCTTGGAATAATCACAGTGTAGCTTAATATAAAGCATCTGGCCTACACCCAGAAGACTCCACAATCAATGGACACTTTGAACTAACTCTAGCCCACACACACATAAATATAAATATTGAAATTTTACTAAATCAAAACATTCAACCAAGAATAGTATTGGAGAAAGAAATTCCACCAAAGGAGCTATAGAGTAAGTACCGCAAGGGAAAGATGAAAGATAACTTTAAAGTAAAAAAAAGCAAAGATAAACCCCTGTACCTTTTGCATAATGAATTAACTAGAAATAATCTAACCAAAAGAATTTAAGCTAGAAACCCCGAAACCAAACGAGCTACCTAAAAACAATTTTACGAATCAACCCGTCTATGTAGCAAAATAGTGGGAAGATTTTTAGGTAGAGGTGAAATGCCAAACGAGCTTGGTGATAGCTGGTTACCCAACAATGAATTTTAGTTCAACTTAAAATTTACTAAAAGAACATACAATCCAAATGTAAATTTTAAATATAGCCAAAAGAGGGACAGCTCTTTAGGAATGGAAAAAACCTTTAATAGTGAATAAACTAAATAATTATTAAACCATTGTAGGCCTAAAAGCAGCCACCAATAAAGAAAGCGTTCAAGCTCAACATAATAAATATACAATACCAAAAATCCCAAACAAATTCCTATAATAACAATTGGGTTAATCTATTAATCAATAGATGAGATAATGTTAATATGAGTAACAAGAATTAATTCTCCAGGCACAAGTGTATAACAACTCGGATAACCATTGTTAGTTACCGAATCATAGATACTAAACACAAAATAAATAAACCTATAGTTAATCCGTTAACCCAACACAGGAGTGCCCTAAGGAAAGATTAAAAGGAATAAAAGGAACTCGGCAAATACGGACCCCGCCTGTTTACCAAAAACATCACCTCTAGCATTACAAGTATTAGAGGCATTGCCTGCCCAGTGACTCAAGTTAAACGGCCGCGGTATCCTGACCGTGCAAAGGTAGCATAATCACTTGTTCCTTAATTAGGGACTAGAATGAACGGCTAAACGAGGGTCCAACTGTCTCTTATTCCCAATCAGTGAAATTGACCTTTCAGTGAAGAGGCTGAAATACTACAATAAGACGAGAAGACCCTATGGAGCTTTAATCAAAAGTTTAATTACAAATTACATAACCTAATGGAACAAACATAAAAATCTAAACTAGAGATTTCGGTTGGGGTGACCTCGGAGAACAAAAAATCCTCCGAAAGATTTTAACATAGACTAACAAGTCAAAGTAACTTAAAATCCAATTGACCCAAAAATCTTGATCAACGGACCAAGTTACCCTAGGGATAACAGCGCAATCCTATTTAAGAGTCCATATCGACAATTAGGGTTTACGACCTCGATGTTGGATCAGGACATCCCAATGGTGCAGAAGCTATTAACGGTTCGTTTGTTCAACGATTAAAGTCCTACGTGATCTGAGTTCAGACCGGAGTAATCCAGGTCGGTTTCTATCTATTCACAATTTCTCCCAGTACGAAAGGACAAGAGAAATAGAGCCAACTTACAAAAATGCTCTTAACCTAACCTATGAAACAAATCTTAATATGACAACCAATGTAAAAAAAAAATTACCAAAATAAGGTTATTAGGATGGCAGAGCCAGGAAATTGCGTAAGACTTAAAACCTTGTTCCCAGAGGTTCAAATCCTCTTCCTAATAGTGTATTTTATTAATATTTTAACTCTCTTAGCCCCTATCCTAATTGCCATAGCCTTCCTCACATTAGTAGAACGAAAAATCTTAGGCTATATACAACTACGAAAAGGCCCAAACATCGTAGGACCTTATGGAATTCTCCAACCATTCGCAGACGCCATAAAGCTATTCATGAAAGAACCCATACGCCCCCTAACAACCTCAATATCACTATTCATTATTGCACCAACCCTATCACTAACACTAGCCCTAAGCCTATGAATTCCTCTACCAATACCACACCCCTTAGTAAACTTAAACCTAGGAATTCTATTTATTCTAGCAACATCAAGCCTTTCAGTATACTCCATCCTATGATCTGGATGAGCATCCAACTCCAAATACTCCCTGTTCGGCGCCCTACGAGCAGTAGCCCAAACAATCTCATATGAAGTAACAATAGCTATTATCCTTCTATCAGTACTACTAATAAGCGGTTCCTTCTCTCTACAAATATTAATCTTTACACAAGAACAAATATGATTGATCATTCCAGCATGACCCATAGCCATAATATGATATATCTCAACCCTAGCAGAAACTAACCGAGCCCCATTTGACCTTACTGAAGGAGAATCAGAACTGGTCTCTGGCTTCAACGTAGAATATGCAGCAGGCCCATTTGCATTATTTTTCATAGCTGAATACACCAACATTATTCTTATAAATGCTTTAACAACCATTGTATTTTTAGGACCACTGTATAATATCAAATTCCCAGAACTATATTCAACAAGCTTCATAATAGAAACACTAGCACTGTCAACAACATTTCTATGAATTCGAGCATCATATCCGCGTTTCCGATATGATCAACTCATACACCTCCTATGAAAAAACTTTCTCCCACTAACATTAGCACTCTGCATATGACATATCTCCCTCCCAATCTTTACAGCAAGCATTCCCCCCCACATATAGAAATATGTCTGATAAAAGAGTTACTTTGATAGAGTAAATTATAGAGGTTTAAATCCTCTTATTTCTAGAATAATAGGAATTGAACCTACTCCTAAGAATCCAAAATTCTCCGTGCTACCTAAACACCTTATCCTAATAGTAAGGTCAGCTAATTAAGCTATCGGGCCCATACCCCGAAAACGTTGGTTTAAATCCTTCCCGTACTAATCAACCCTATCACTCTCATCATCATCTACTTCACAATCTTTATAGGACCCATAATTACAATATCAAGCACCAATCTCCTTCTCATATGAGTAGGACTAGAAATTAGCCTCCTAGCAATTATCCCATTATTAATTAACAAAAAAAATCCACGATCAACCGAAGCCGCAACCAAATATTTTATCACACAAGCAACTGCCTCAATAATTTTACTCTTAGCAATTATCCTAAACTACAAACAACTAGGAACATGAACATTTCAACAACAAACAAACAATATTCTCCTTAACATAACACTAATTTCATTATCAATAAAACTCGGCCTAGCCCCATTCCACTACTGACTTCCCGAAGTAACACAAGGCATTCCACTTCACACAGGACTAATTCTCCTTACATGACAAAAAATCGGTCCCCTATCAATTTTATTCCAAACCTACAACATAATAAACCCAAACATCATTTTCATCCTAGCAACCCTATCAGTTTTCACAGGAGCATGAGGAGGACTAAACCAAACACAAACCCGAAAAATTATAGCATTTTCATCCATCGCACATATAGGATGAATAATCGCAATCCTCCCATACAACCCCTCACTAACCTTACTTAACTTAATTATTTACATTATACTTACCATCCCAATATTCATAGCACTAATAATAAATTACTCAACAAGTATTAATTCAATCTCGCTATTATGAAATAAAACACCAACAATCCTATTAGTAACTTCTACAATTCTCCTATCCTTAGGAGGTCTCCCACCACTAACAGGTTTCTTACCAAAATGAATCATTATCACAGAACTACTAAAAAATAACTGCCTAATCCTAACAACACTCATAGCTATAATAGCCCTTCTCAACTTATTTTTCTATACACGCCTAATTTACTCCACATCACTCACAACATTTCCAACTAATAATAACTCAAAAATAATATCCCACTATTCAAGTCCAAAATATAATATTACATTACCCCTCATAACAATCATATCCACACTAACCCTACCCCTATCCCCACAACTAATTCTATAGAAGTTTAGGATATAACAGTCCAAGAGCCTTCAAAGCCCTAAGAAAACACCCAAGTTTAACTTCTGATAAGGACTGTAAGCCTCCATCCTACATCTATTGAATGCAAATCAATTGCTTTAATTAAGCTAAGACCTTATCTAGACTGGCAGGAATCAAACCTACGAAATTTTAGTTAACAGCTAAATACCCTAATTCTGGCTTCAATCTACTTCTCCCGCCTTTCAGAAAACGAGGCGGGAGAAGCCTTAGTAGGAACTTTTCCTACCCCTTCGAATTTGCAATTCGACATGAAAATCACCTTAAGGCTGTGGTAAAAAGAGGACTCAAACCTCTGTGTTTAGATTTACAGTCTAATGCTTACTCAGCCATCTTACCTATGTTCGTAAACCGTTGATTATTCTCAACCAACCATAAAGATATCGGAACCCTATATCTACTATTTGGGGCCTGAGCAGGGATAGTAGGAACCGCACTTAGCATCTTAATCCGAGCTGAACTTGGACAACCAGGTGCGCTCTTAGGTGATGACCAAATTTATAATGTAATTGTCACCGCCCACGCATTCGTAATAATCTTCTTTATAGTTATACCAATAATAATCGGAGGCTTCGGAAACTGATTAGTCCCTCTTATAATTGGAGCTCCCGACATAGCATTCCCACGAATAAATAATATAAGCTTTTGACTTCTTCCACCATCATTCCTTCTCCTCCTAGCATCATCTATAGTGGAAGCTGGCGCTGGAACAGGATGAACTGTTTACCCCCCATTAGCAGGTAATTTAGCACATGCCGGAGCATCTGTAGACCTAACTATCTTTTCTCTCCACCTAGCAGGTGTCTCATCTATTCTAGGAGCAATTAATTTTATTACAACTATTATTAATATAAAACCCCCAGCCATGACTCAATATCAAACACCACTATTTGTATGATCTGTATTAATTACAGCCGTACTACTATTATTATCACTTCCCGTACTAGCTGCAGGAATTACCATATTACTGACAGATCGAAACTTAAATACAACCTTCTTTGACCCTGCTGGAGGCGGTGACCCTATCCTCTATCAACACTTATTCTGATTCTTCGGTCACCCAGAAGTATATATCCTTATTCTTCCAGGGTTCGGAATTATTTCCCACGTAGTTACTTATTATTCTGGAAAAAAAGAACCATTTGGGTATATAGGAATAGTATGAGCTATAATATCCATTGGATTTCTAGGGTTCATCGTATGGGCCCATCACATATTCACAGTAGGTCTGGATGTAGATACACGAGCCTACTTTACATCAGCCACTATAATTATCGCCATTCCCACCGGAGTAAAAGTATTTAGCTGACTCGCCACACTACACGGCGGAAATATTAAGTGATCGCCAGCCATACTATGAGCTTTAGGGTTTATTTTTCTATTCACAGTCGGTGGACTAACCGGAATTGTTCTATCAAATTCTTCACTTGACATCGTTCTCCATGACACCTACTACGTAGTAGCCCACTTTCATTATGTATTATCTATAGGAGCAGTATTTGCTATTATAGCTGGATTTGTACACTGATTTCCACTATTCTCAGGTTATACTCTAAACGACACATGAGCAAAAGCCCACTTTGCCATTATATTTGTAGGAGTTAACATAACATTTTTCCCACAACATTTTCTAGGACTCTCAGGAATACCACGACGTTACTCAGATTATCCAGATGCATACACCACATGAAACACAGTATCCTCCATAGGATCTTTTATTTCACTGACAGCCGTACTAATTATAATTTTCATGATTTGAGAAGCCTTCGCTTCAAAACGAGAAGTTTTATTAGTATCATACTCCTCAACAAACCTAGAATGACTTCACGGATGTCCACCACCCTACCACACATTTGAAGAACCTTCTTATGTAAAAGTAAAATAAGAAAGGAAGGATTCGAACCCCCTAAAACTGGTTTCAAGCCAATATCATAACCTCTATGTCTTTCTCAATGAGATATTAGTAAAACAATTACATAACTTTGTCGAAGTTAAATTATAGAGCTCAATCTATATATCTTAAATGGCTTATCCTTTCCAATTAGGCTTACAAGACGCCACATCACCTATCATGGAAGAACTAACAAATTTCCATGATCATACACTAATAATTGTTTTTCTTATTAGCTCCTTAGTACTTTACATTATTTCTCTAATACTTACAACTAAATTAACTCACACAAGTACAATAGACGCCCAAGAAGTAGAAACAATCTGAACTATTTTACCAGCTGTAATTCTTATTTTAATTGCCCTTCCATCCTTACGAATTTTATACATAATAGACGAAATTAACAACCCCGTACTAACAGTAAAGACCATAGGACACCAATGATACTGAAGTTACGAATACACTGACTACGAAGACTTATGCTTCGACTCATATATAATCCCAACAAGTGATTTAAAACCAGGGGAGCTTCGCCTGCTAGAAGTAGACAATCGAGTTGTTCTACCTATAGAACTTCCAATTCGTATACTAATTTCATCTGAAGATGTACTTCACTCATGAGCTGTCCCATCACTAGGACTAAAAACCGACGCAATCCCAGGCCGACTTAACCAGGCCACAGTTACATCAAACCGCCCAGGACTATTTTATGGCCAATGCTCCGAAATTTGTGGATCTAATCACAGCTTCATACCTATTGTACTTGAGATAGTACCACTAAAACATTTTGAAAACTGATCAACTTCCATAATTTAAACTCACTATGAAGCTTAAAGCGTTAACCTTTTAAGTTAAAGTCAGAGACCTTAAAATCTCCATAGTGACATGCCACAATTAGACACATCCACATGATTTACTACCATTATATCCTCAATAATTACACTGTTCATCCTATTTCAATTAAAAATTTCCTCACAAACATTTCCATTATCCCCCTCACCTAAAATCTTAACAACACTCAAAACTAAAAATCCTTGAGAATCAAAATGAACGAAAATCTATTTGCCTCTTTCATTACCCCTACAATAATAGGACTACCAATCGTCGTAACCATTATTATATTTCCATCAATCCTATTTCCATCATCAGAACGCCTAATTAATAACCGACTACACTCATTTCAACACTGACTAATTAAATTAATTATTAAACAAATAATACTTATTCATACGCCAAAAGGACGAACCTGAGCCCTAATAATCGTATCACTAATTATATTTATTGGATCCACAAACCTCCTAGGACTTCTCCCACATACATTTACCCCAACCACTCAACTATCCATAAACTTAAGCATAGCCATTCCACTATGAGCAGGAGCAGTTATTCTAGGATTTCGCCACAAACTAAAAAATTCATTAGCCCACTTTCTACCACAAGGAACCCCTATTTCCCTAATCCCTATACTCATTATTATTGAAACAATTAGCTTATTCATTCAACCTATGGCCCTAGCAGTGCGACTAACAGCTAATATCACTGCAGGTCATCTGTTAATACATTTAATCGGAGGAGCCACCTTAGTATTAATAAATATTAGCCCACCAACAGCCACCATTACATTCATTATTCTTCTCCTACTGACAGTTCTAGAATTTGCCGTAGCCCTAATCCAAGCTTACGTATTTACATTACTAGTCAGCCTATATTTACATGATAATACATAATAATGGCCCACCAAACCCATGCATACCACATAGTTAATCCAAGCCCATGACCACTAACAGGAGCCTTCTCCGCCCTTCTACTCACATCAGGCCTAGTAATATGATTTCACTATAACTCCATCACACTTATAACTCTAGGCTTATTAGCAAACATTCTAACTATATATCAATGATGACGAGATATCATCCGCGAAGGAACATTTCAAGGCCACCACACCCCCATCGTACAAAAAGGACTCCGATATGGCATAATCCTATTCATCGTATCTGAAATTTTTTTCTTCGCAGGCTTTTTCTGAGCTTTCTATCACTCAAGCCTCGTACCAACCCACGACTTAGGAGGCTGCTGACCACCAACAGGAATTACACCACTCAACCCACTTGAAGTTCCCCTATTAAATACATCCGTTCTATTAGCTTCAGGGGTTTCAATTACATGAGCCCACCATAGCTTAATAGAAGGAAAACGAAATCAAATGAATCAAGCCCTTCTTATTACCATTCTCCTAGGACTTTATTTTACTGTACTTCAAGCCTCAGAATATTTCGAAACATCATTTTCTATCTCAGATGGAATTTATGGCTCCACATTTTTTATAGCCACAGGATTCCACGGCCTACATGTAATTATCGGATCTTCATTCCTAATAGTATGCCTTCTTCGACAACTAAAATTTCACTTCACATCTAAACATCACTTTGGATTTGAAGCAGCAGCATGATACTGACACTTCGTAGATGTAGTTTGACTATTCCTATATGTATCTATCTATTGATGAGGATCATACCCCCTTAGTATAATTAATATAACTGACTTCCAATCAGTAGAATCTGACAAGACTCAGAAGGGAGTAATAAATCTGCTTATTATTATTTTAATTAACAGCCTACTATCATTTACCCTAATCTCAATTGCATTCTGACTACCACAAATAAATTTATACTCAGAAAAGGCTAATCCATACGAATGTGGTTTTGATCCAAACAGTTCTGCACGACTACCATTCTCCATAAAATTTTTCCTAGTAGCCATTACATTCCTTCTATTCGACCTAGAAATTGCCCTTCTCCTTCCTCTTCCATGAGCTATCCAAACAACTAACACTTTCATTATAATAATTACAGCCTTTATCCTGATTTCCATTCTATCCCTAGGTTTAGCCTACGAGTGACTACAAAAAGGACTCGAATGAACCGAATAACTGGCAATTAGTTTAACTAAAATTAATGATTTCGACTCATTAGATTATGAATACATTCATAATTGCCAAATGACATCCGCTTTCCTAAATCTCACCCTAGCCTTCACTCTTTCACTTCTAGGAACACTCATATTTCGCTCTCATCTTATATCTACTCTTTTATGCTTAGAAGGAATAATACTATCTCTATTTATCATAACCTCAATAGCCAACTTAAACTCTAATTCCATAATTTCTATACCAATCCCCATCACCATTCTAGTATTCGCAGCATGTGAAGCAGCTGTCGGATTAGCCCTACTAGTAAAAGTCTCCAACACCTATGGAACCGATTATATTCAAAACCTTAACTTACTACAATGCTAAAAATCATTTTTCCATCCATTATATTAATTCCACTAACCTGACTTTCAAAACCAAAAAAAGTCTGAACCTACACTACTTCCTATAGCTTTATAATTAGCTTTATTAGCCTCACTCTACTTTTACAAAATGACGAAAACACTCTAAACTTCTCAACCATATTCTTCTCAGACCCCCTATCTACCCCACTCATTATTCTTACAACCTGATTATTACCACTAATAATTATAGCCAGCCAAAACCACATAAAAAAAGAAAACCACACTTATCAAAAACTCTACATTTCCATATTAATTAGCCTACAAATTCTCCTCATCATAACATTCTCTGCAACCGAACTAATTATATTTTATATTCTATTTGAAGCCACCCTAATTCCAACACTTATTATTATTACACGATGAGGCAATCAAACAGAACGTCTAAATGCAGGACTGTATTTTCTATTCTACACATTAATTGGCTCAATTCCACTCCTAATTGCCCTCATCTCAATCCAAAACACTACAGGCACACTTAACCTCTTAATCATATCCCTTACAACCCAACACATCAACCCCACCTGATCTAACAATATTATATGACTAGCATGTATAATAGCCTTTATAATTAAAATACCACTATACGGAGTCCACCTATGACTTCCAAAAGCCCACGTTGAAGCTCCAATCGCCGGTTCCATAATCCTGGCAGCCATTCTCCTAAAACTTGGAGGCTACGGCATGATACGAATCTCCATAATCCTAGACCCCATTACAAATTACATAGCCTATCCATTCATTTTACTATCACTATGAGGCATAATCATAACAAGCTCAATCTGCTTACGCCAAACAGACCTAAAATCATTAATTGCCTATTCCTCAGTTAGCCATATAGCCTTAGTAATCGCAGCAGTAATAATCCAAACACCATGAAGCTTCATAGGAGCCACAATACTTATAATCGCCCATGGTTTAACCTCATCACTCTTATTCTGTCTGGCCAACACTAACTATGAACGAATTCATAGCCGGACTATAATCATAGCTCGAGGACTACAAACCATCTTCCCCCTAATAGCAACATGATGACTTATTGCAAGCCTAGCTAATCTAGCCTTACCACCATCAATTAACCTAATTGGAGAACTATTTATCACAATATCATTATTCTCTTGATCTTACACCTCCATTATCCTGATAGGAATCAACATTATCATTACAGCAATATACTCAATTTACATAATTATCACAACCCAGCGAGGAAAACTAACCACACATATAAATAACCTCCAACCCTCACATACACGAGAATTAACACTTATAGCCCTCCACATTATTCCAATCATTTTACTAACCATCAATCCCAAAATCATTACAGGCCTAACAATATGTAAATATAGTTTACAAAAAACATTAGACTGTGAATCTAAAGACAGGAGATTAAACCTCCCTATTTACCAAGAAAGAAACACAAGAACTGCTAATTCATGTTACCATGAATAAAATCATGGCTTTCTTACTTTTATAGGATAACAGTAATCCTTTGGTCTTAGGAACCAAAAATATTGGTGCAAATCCAAATAAAAGTAATAAACACTATTTCATCCTCAATTCTTCTTATCTTTGTACTTCTAACATTTCCCATTATTATATCACTTACCAAACTTACAAACCACATCAATTTTCCACTTTACGCTACAACATCAATCAAAATATCATTCATCATCAGCTTATTTCCCCTCCTAATATTCCTATTTTCCAATGCGGAATATATAATCACCAGCTGACATTGAATCACAATAAACTCAATTAAACTCACAATAAGCTTCAAAATTGACTATTTCTCAACTTTATTTATATCAGTAGCCCTATTCGTAACCTGATCTATTATACAATTCTCCTCATGATATATACACTCAGACATTCACATTAACCGCTTCATTAAATATCTTATACTTTTCCTAATTACTATACTTATCCTAACCTCAGCAAACAACCTATTCCAACTATTCATTGGATGGGAAGGAGTAGGAATTATATCATTCCTACTCATTGGATGATGATTTGGCCGAGCCGATGCAAACACCGCAGCCCTCCAAGCCATCCTATATAACCGAATCGGAGATATCGGTTTTATCCTAGCTATAACATGATTCTGTCTCAATTCAAATTCCTGAGATCTCCAACAAATCTTTTTAACAAACGACAATAGCCTACTTCCATTAACCGGACTCCTCGTCGCAGCCACAGGAAAATCAGCCCAACTTGGACTTCACCCATGACTTCCATCAGCCATAGAAGGCCCTACCCCTGTCTCAGCTTTACTTCATTCAAGCACTATAGTTGTTGCAGGCATCTTCTTAATAATCCGATTCTTCCCACTCACGTCAAACAACAATACAATCCTCACATCCATACTATGCCTAGGAGCTATTACCACATTATTTACAGCTATTTGTGCATTAACCCAAAATGACATTAAAAAAATTGTAGCATTTTCCACATCAAGCCAACTAGGATTAATAATAGTCACCCTAGGAATCAACCAACCATACCTAGCTTTCCTCCACATTTGCACACACGCATTCTTTAAAGCCATATTATTCATATGCTCAGGCTCCATTATCCACAGCCTAAATGATGAACAAGACATCCGCAAAATAGGAGGAACAATAAAATCACTTCCATTCACCTCATCATGTCTAATCATCGGAAGCCTAGCACTCACCGGAATACCTTTTCTAACAGGTTTCTATTCAAAAGATCTGATCATTGAAGCTATTAACACGTGCCACACCAACGCCTGAGCCCTCCTAATTACACTAATCGCCACATCAATAACAGCCATTTACAGCATACGAATCATTTACTTTGTTACCATAACTAAACCACGATACCCCCCTATAATCTCAATCAATGAAAACAACCCAAACATCATCAACCCTATTATACGACTGGCATTTGGAAGCATCCTAGCCGGTTTCCTAATCTCATATAATATCCCTCCAACCAACATCCAAATCCTTACAATACCTTGATATCTAAAAACCACAGCCCTACTAATCTCCATCTTAGGATTCCTAATCGCACTAGAACTTAATAACATAACTCTAAAACTAACCTATAACAAAAAAAATCCCTATTCATCATTCTCAACATCATTAGGATACTTCCCATTAATCATGCACCGCCTTATCCCCTCAAAAACCTTAAATACAAGCTTCAAAGTATCATTAAACACCCTAGACCTAATCTGACTGGAAAAATCAATTCCAAAATCCACCTCAATCATCCACATGCATATATCTAAATTAATAACAAACCAAAAAGGAATAATCAAATTATACTTCATATCCTTCCTAATCTCCTTTCTACTAGCAATTGCACTATACATTATTAGTCCCGAGTAATTTCAATAATAATAAAAATTCCAGCAAATAAAGACCACCCAGCCACTACCATTATTCAAGTAGCACAACTATATATCGCCGCAACACCCATTCCTCCTTCCAACATCACCCCAACATCATCAATTTCATACATTAATCAATCTCCCAAACCACTAAAATCAACCAACTCAACCTCACCATAACAATCAAGAATATATATAACAAACAACTCTATCAAAAATCCCAAAACTAAAAAACTAAAAACTAATCAATTAGAACTTCATGTCTCAGGATACTCCTCAGTAGCTATAGCAGTAGTATAACCAAATACAACCATCATACCACCCAAATAAATTAAAAACACCATTAAACCTAAAAAAGATCCACCAAACCCAAGAACCATGAGACATCCAATACAACCACAAACAATCAATCCTAAACCACCATAAATAGGAGAAGGCTTCAATGCCAACCCTAAACTTCCACCTAAAAATAATAAACTTAATACAAAAATATAATTAGTCATTATTTCCACACAGAATTTAACTGCGACTAATGACATGAAAAATCATCGTTGTAATTCAACTATAGAAACAAATGACAAACATCCGAAAATCCCACCCTCTAATTAAAATTATTAACCACTCCTTCATTGATCTACCAGCCCCATCCAACATTTCATCATGATGAAACTTCGGCTCCCTCCTAGGAATCTGTTTAATAGTACAAATTATTACAGGCCTATTTCTAGCTATACACTATACATCAGACACAATAACAGCATTCTCATCAGTCACCCATATCTGCCGAGACGTAAACTACGGATGATTAATCCGATATCTCCATGCAAACGGAGCCTCAATATTTTTTATCTGCTTGTTCCTCCACGTAGGACGAGGAATATATTATGGATCCTATACCTTCCTAGAAACATGGAACATTGGAGTAATCCTCCTATTCGCAGTTATAGCTACAGCATTCATAGGCTATGTGCTCCCATGAGGACAAATATCATTCTGAGGGGCAACAGTAATTACAAATTTACTTTCCGCTATTCCATACATCGGCACCACACTAGTAGAATGAATCTGAGGGGGCTTTTCAGTAGACAAAGCCACACTAACACGATTCTTCGCATTCCACTTTATTCTTCCATTCATCATCACAGCCCTCGTAATTGTCCACCTACTTTTCCTCCACGAAACAGGCTCAAACAACCCTACAGGTCTTAACTCAGACGCAGACAAAATTCCATTCCACCCTTACTACACAATTAAAGACCTTTTAGGAGCACTCATTATATTAACATTCTTAATAACTTTAGTATTATTCTTCCCAGACCTCCTAGGAGACCCAGACAACTATATACCAGCCAATCCACTCAACACACCACCACACATTAAACCAGAATGGTATTTCCTATTTGCCTACGCCATCCTACGCTCTATCCCCAACAAACTAGGAGGAGTCCTAGCCCTAATTTTATCAATCCTTATTCTAGCATTCCTACCATTTCTCCATACCTCCAAACAACGGAGCCTAACTTTCCGACCAATTACACAAATCCTGTACTGAATCCTAGTAGCCAACCTCCTAGTACTAACCTGAATCGGAGGCCAACCCGTAGAACACCCATTCATCATTATTGGACAATTAGCCTCAATTAGCTATTTCTCTATTATCCTAATCCTCATACCAATCTCAGGAATAATTGAAGACAAAATACTTAAATGAACCCCATGCCCTGATAGTATATTATATTACTTTGGTCTTGTAAACCAAAAATGAAGAACCTATCTTCTCAAGGCAATCAAGAAGAAGGAAAACCTCCTCACCATCAACACCCAAAGCTGATATTCTGCTTAAACTACTTCTTGAGTACATAAAATTATCTAGTACTATCATACATATATGTATATCGTGCATTAAATTATTTTCCCCTAGCATATAAGCATGTAAAATAAAACAATGAATTACGACATTAACTAAATTTCCACTTTAAATTCTTTAAAACACAACTATTAAGGACAAATAACTATTAATGTTTCTTACACATATCTGTGTTATTAGGCATACACCATTAAGTCATAAACCTTTATCTTCCATACGACTATCCCCTTCCCCATGGGGTTTATATATCTACCATCCTCCGTGAAACCAACAACCCGCCCACTTAATGCCCCTCTTCTCGCTCCGGGCCCATAAAACTTGGGGGTAGCTAATGTGAAACTTTATCAGACATCTGGTTCTTACTTCAGGGCCATCAAATGCGTTATCGCCCATACGTTCCCCTTAAATAAGACATCTCGATGGTACGGGTCTAATCAGCCCATGACCAACATAACTGTGGTGTCATGCATTTGGTATTTTTTAATTTTCGGGTGCCTTCATCAACATAGCCGTCAAGGCATGGAAGCCTACCACACAGTCTAGACGCGCCTCTCGTTCAAGCATTATTTATCCACAAGGACCAGTACTCTAGAACTAATTCATCAATGCTCACGAAGATAATAGGTTAATGTTCATAAGATAATAAGTTAATGGTTACAGGACATAACACCATTATTCAAACCCCCCCCTCCCCCTCTAACGCCAAACCCCAAAAACGTTAAAGAACTAGCCGCCCAATCTAGTACTCCAAAAAATAAAACTTAAAATTTAGTATTACAAGAAATTTTTATAAAATTAAATTTAACATAACCTAACTTTAACACCATAAATTTCCCAACAGAATTCCATAA